GAGGTTCGATGTTAGTAACCCAATCCTTTCTTAGAAAATACATTGTATTGCCTTCATTGATAATAGCTAAAAATATTGGCCGTATGTTATTATTCCAATTCCCCGAGTGGTATGAGGATTTGAAGGAATGGAATAGAGAAATGCATGTTAAATGCACCTATAACGGTGTTCAATTATCGGAAACAGAATTTCCAAAAGATTGGTTAACAGACGGTATTCAGATAAAGATTCTATTTCCTTTCTTTCTTAAACCTTGGCGAAGATCTAAAATACGATCTCATCATAGAGATCCAATGAAAAAAAAAGGAAAAAAAGCAAATTTTTGTTTTTTAACAATTTGGGGAATGGAAGCAGAAGTTCCTTTTGGTTCTCCCCGAAAACGACCTTCTTTTTTTGAACCCATTTATAAAGAACTCCAAAAAATAATTAGAAAAATAATTAGAAAAGTAAAAAAGAATTTTTTTTTCGTTCTAAAAGTTTTTAAAGAAAAAAAAAGATGGGTTATCAAAATAGTTCTAGTTATAAAACAAAAAATGAAGGAACTTGAAAAAGTAAACCCCATTTTCTTATTTGAATTGAGGAAGGTAAAAGTATATAAACCGAATGAAAATGTAAGAGATTCTAAAATAAATAATAAGATTATTCACGAATCAACCATTCGAATTCGATCCATGAATTGGGCAAATTACTCACTCATAGAAAAAAAAATAAAGGATCTTGCTGATAGGACAGTCACAATCAGGAATCAAATAGAATTAGAACGAATCACAAAAGACAAGAAAAAAATAGTTCTAACTTGTGATGATAAAAAATCGGAATCACAGAAACATATTTTGCAGATATTTAAAAGAAAAAAGATTCGATTTATACGTAAATTAAATTTTTTTATGAAATCATTCATTGAAAAAATATACATAGATATCTTTCTACGTATGATTACTATTTTTAGGATCAATGCACAATTTTTCTTTGAATCAACAAAAAAAATTATCACAAAATCGATTTACAACGATGAAACAAATCGAGAAGGAATTGATGAAACAGATCAAAATACAATGAACTTTATTTCGACTATAAAAAAATCGTTTTATAATACTAATATCAGTAATAATAATTCAAATATTTATTATTATAATTATGATTTATCCTCCTTGTCCCAAGCATATGTATTTTACAAATTATCACAAACCCAATTACTTAACAAGTATCACTTGAGATCTGTACTTCAATATCCCAGGACCCATCCTTTTATTAAGGATAAAATCAAGGATTATTGTACGACACGGGGAATATTTGATTCCAAATCAAAGCAAAAGAAAATTTATAAGTCTGGAAAAAATGAATGGAAAAACTGGTTAAAAGGCCATTATCAATACAATTTATCTCAGACAAAATGGTCTCGATTAGTACCTCAAAAATGGCGAAATAGAATCAACCAACGTTCTACGATTCAAAATAAAAACTCAATTAAATTTGATTCACATAAAAAAGAAAAATTTAAAAAACACTACAGATATTATCTTTTATCACATAAATATATGAATTATGGGAATAGGAAGGACTCATATATTTATGAATCAACATTACAGGTAAAAAGAGACCAAGAAATTCCATACAATTTCAATACACTGAAACCTGAATCATTTTATGTATTGGTAAGTATAGCTATTAGTAATTATCTAGAAAAGGAATATATTATTGCTACACATAAAAATCTGGATAGAAAATATTTTGATTGTAGAATTCTCCATATTTGTCTTAGAAAAAATATCGACATTGAAACCTGGACCAATACGCATATCAGCACCAAAATTGAGAAAAATACTAAGACTGAAAACAAAATTATCAAAAAATTGAAAAAAAAAGATATTTTTTCTCTTACAATTCATCAAGGAATTAAACCATCCCATCAAAAAAAACACTTTTTTGATTGGATGGGAATGAATCAAGAAAAGGTTTATCGTACCATATCAAATCTAGAACCCCGGTTCTTCCCAGAATTTGTGCCACTTTTTGATGCATATAAGATTAAACCATGGATCATACCAATCAAATTACTTCTTTTTAATTTTTATTTCTATGAAAATATTAGTCAAAATAAAAGCATCAACATAAATCAAAATAAAAAAAAAAATCTTCAGATATCATCTAATCAAAAAGAATATCTTAAATTAGAAAATTCCAACCAAGAAAAAAACGAACAACAGGGACAAGAAAATCTTGGATCAGATATACAAAAACAAAACAAAAAAAAAAAATGTAGAAGACAATTACGCGGGATCAGACATAAAAAAGGGAAAAAAGAAAAAACAATCCATGTTGAAGACAATTACGCGGGATCAGACATTAAAAAGGGTAAAAAGAAAAAACAATCCAAGAAAAAGAAGGAAGCAGAACTAGATTTCTTCCTGAAAAAATATTTCCTTTTTCAATTAAGATGGGATGACTTCTTGAATCAAAGAATGATCAATAATATCAAGGTATATTGTCTCCTACTTAGACTGATAAATCCAAGGAAAATTGCTATATCCTCGATTCAAAGAGGAGAAATGCATCTGGATGTAATGCTAATTCAGAAAGATCTAGCTCTTACAGAATTGATAAAAAAGGGAGTATTGATTATCGAACCGATTCGTTTATCTATAAAAAGGGATGGAAAATTTATTATATATCAAACCCTAGGTATTTCATTGATCGATAAAATGAAGCACCAAACTAACAGAAAATGCATAAAAAAAAGATATGTTGATAAGAAGAATTTTGATAAACCCGTTGCAAGACACGGCAATATGCTTGTGGATGGAGACAAAAGTAATTATGATTTCTTTGTTCCTGAAAATATTCTATCTCCTAGACGTCGTAAAGAATTGAGAATTCTAATTTGTTTTAATTCTCGTAATTGGAATTTTGTGGATAGAAATCCAGTATTTTGCAATGAAAACAACATAAGAAACTATGGAAAATTTTTGAATGAGGACAAGCATTTTAATACTAATACAGATACAAATAAATTCATTAAATGCAAATTGTTTCTTTGGCCCAATTACCGATTAGAAGATTTAGCTTGTATGAATCGCTATTGGTTTAATACCAATAATGGCAATCGTTTCAGTATGTCAAGGATATATATGTATCCACGATTCAGAATTTCTTAATAGTATATTTCATATATATCTGTGATATTTTTCGGTAGATGAAAGCTGAAAGATATACATATACACTGTATTACATTCTGGTACATGACACGGATCTAATGGCGTATCAACTCAATTGGATCTAGAACGAAATCGGCAGAATCCTTTTAGGTACAAAGAAATCATTCTCTTCCATGAATGTAGAAAGGTATTTTCTCTTTCTTTTCAATTTGGATAGAAAAGAAAGAGAAAATAGGAAAAAATTCAAATTTTTGTGTGTACTAGATTAAAATAACTGGCATAAAGATTATTATTTTTATTTTTCCTGATCGATTTGGTAAAGTAAAATAAATACATGGGAAAGAAAAAAAGATAGAAAAATTTTTTTATGATCAAAAATTCATTCATCTCGGTTATTTCACAAGAAGAAAAAGAAGAAAACAAGGGTTCTGTTGAATTTCAAGTATTAAGTTTCACCAGTAAGATACGTAGACTTACTTCACATTTGGAATTACACAAAAGAGATTTTTTATCCCAAAGAGGTCTACGAATAATTCTGGGAAAACGTCAACGGCTCCTGGCTTATTTGTCAAAGAAAAATAGAGTCCGTTATAAGAAATTAATGGATCAGTTGGATATTCGGGAGCCAAAAACTCGTTAATTTAATCGTTTGAATTTTTTTTTAATAGTTATTTTATTAGATTTTTCATTTTGATGAACCTCGTTTTGAGGAATTCGTGGAATAATGAATTAAGGAAGAAAAAATATGACTATACCAGCTACAAGAAAAGATCTCATGATAGTCAATATGGGTCCTCACCACCCATCAATGCATGGTGTTCTTCGACTGATCGTTACTCTCGATGGTGAAGATGTTATTGATTGTGAACCCATATTGGGATATTTACACAGAGGGATGGAAAAAATAGCAGAAAACCGAACAATTATACAATATCTTCCTTATGTAACACGTTGGGATTATTTAGCTACTATGTTCACAGAGGCAATAACGGTAAATGCACCAGAACAATTGGAAAATGTTCAAGTACCTCAGAGAGCCAGTTATATCAGAGTAATTATGCTGGAGCTGAGCCGTATAGCTTCTCATTTGTTATGGCTTGGACCTTTTATGGCAGATATCGGTGCACAGACTCCTTTTTTCTATATTTTCAGAGAGAGAGAATTGTTATATGATTTATTCGAAGCCGCAACAGGTATGCGAATGATGCATAATTATTTCCGCATCGGAGGAGTAGCTGCTGATCTACCTCATGGCTGGATAGATAAATGTTTGGATTTCTGCGATTATTCTTTAACAGGAGTTGTTGAATATCAAAAACTTATTACACGGAATCCCATTTTTTTGGAACGAGTTGAAAGAGTGGGCATTATTGGTGGAGAGGAAGCAATAAATTGGGGTTTATCAGGACCAATGTTACGAGCTTCGGGAATCCAATGGGATCTTCGTAAGGTTGATCATTATGAGTGTTACAATGAATTCGATTGGAAAGTCCAATGGCAAAAAGAAGGAGATTCATTAGCTCGTTATTTAGTACGAATAGGTGAAATGGGAGAATCTATAAAAATTATTCAACAGGCTCTAGAAGGAATTCCTGGAGGGCCCTATGAGAATTTAGAAGTCCGACGCTTTGATAGAGCAAAAAATTCCGAATGGAATGATTTTGAATATAGATTTATTAGTAAAAAACCTTCACCCAATTTTGAATTGTCGAAACAAGAACTTTATGTCAGAGTAGAAGCCCCAAAAGGAGAATTAGGAATTTATTTGATAGGGGATAATAGCATTTTCCCCTGGAGATGGAAAATTCGTCCACCCGGTTTCATCAATTTGCAAATTCTTCCTCAGCTAGTTAAAAGAATGAAATTGGCTGATATCATGACGATACTAGGTAGTATAGATATCATTATGGGAGAAGTTGATCGTTGAAATGATAATTGATACGACAGAAGTACAAGCTATCAATTCTTTTTCTACATTGGAATCCATAAAAGAAATCTATGGACTCATATGGATGTTTGTATCTATTTTTACCCTTATATTTGGAATCATAATAGGGGTACTAGTAATTGTGTGGTTAGAAAGAGAAATATCTGCAACGATACAACAACGTATTGGGCCTGAATATGCTGGTCCGTTGGGAATTCTTCAAGCTCTAGCAGATGGGACTAAATTACTTTTTAAGGAGGACCTACTCCCATCTAGAGGGGATATTCGTTTGTTTAGTGTCGGACCGTCTATAGCGGTCATATCAATTCTACTAAGTTATTTAGTAATTCCTTTTGGATACCGCCTTGTTTTAGGTGATCTCAGTATAGGTGTTTTTTTATGGATCACCATTTCAAGTATTGCCCCTATTGGGCTTCTTATGTCAGGATATGGATCGAATAATAAATATTCTTTTTCAGGTGGTCTACGAGCTGCTGCTCAATCTATTAGTTATGAAATACCATTAACTCTATGTGTGTTATCAATATCTCTACGTGTGATTCGTTGGAACATGAACTTTTACCTCTTTCCTAGAAATAAATAAAGAAAAGAGGTTGAATGTATTGAATAGATATTTTTTTTATTCATCGATGAGTTAAACCAGATAGTTATATGAGTGAAACAAAACAGCTTATAAATTTGCAGTAAGAAGAGAAAATCTCATTCCCTATGTACAAGAATGTAAACATAAGCAGCGTAAACTGTTTACCCCAAGATTGAGATTCTTTGATTAGTCATCATATCTTGAAGCGGGTGCAAAAGATCAACTGTATGGAGTTTCCATTACTGCCTTGTATGTATTAACATACCGGGGATCAATCAAAAATCGGTGGACAGTTAGGAACACCAAGGTACACAAAGGATTAGTAATGGGGATAATGTAAGGTATCAAAAAAAGAGATATTTCTGCATAAAACGAATCATAATAAGGGCTTTAAGTTGGTAGAAATGATCAAGAAGTACCTCCCTACGATTCCGATCTCGAGTATGCTCCTATTCACTGATTAAAGAAATGACTATCAAGAACGAATTAATCCTTTATTTTTTTTTTCTAAATACCTTCTTCTGAGACAGAAGAACAGGAACAAAAGAAATGGAATGCAATAATCGAATGAATGAATAAAAATTTTTATAAAATAAAAAAAAAGATCTTTATTTATTCTTTCTTTCCTATATCCGTATTCATACATACGGAATTCTTATCATGATTCATGAACTAATGCCTATATATATATATATTGATAACGAATATTTTATTGAAAGATTAAGTTATTACCGAACAAAGAAAAATTATCATTATAAGGATGAGATCAATTCGAAAGCACTTTTTTTCTTATTCTAGCGGACAGAATTCCATTGGGCTAATTTGGGACTCTCCGATGTATCTTTATTCGATCTATCCTCCAAAGAGGGCGAAAATACCGAAGCAGTCCTTACATTTATTTGTGGCTATAGAGGAGCCGTATGAAGCTGAAGTTTCATGTACGGTTTTGTAATAGTGATGGGAACAGTGATGTTATTATCGACTATGATTATCTAATAGTTCAAGTACAGTTGATATAGTTGAAGCACAGTCAAAATATGGTTTTTGGGGATGGAATCTGTGGCGTCAACCTATAGGGTTTATTGTTTTTCTAATTTCTTCTCTAGCCGAATGTGAGAGATTGCCGTTTGATTTACCGGAAGCAGAGGAGGAATTAGTAGCAGGTTATCAAACCGAATATTCAGGTATCAAATTTGGTTTATTTTATATTGCTTCTTACCTAAATCTATTACTTTCTTCATTATTTGTAACAGTTCTTTACTTAGGTGGGTGGAATTTTTCTATTCCGTACATATCCATTCCTGAACTTTTCGGAATAAATAAAATGGCCGGAGTTTTTGGAATGACAATTGGTATCTTTATTACATTAGCTAAAGCTTATTTGTTTCTGTTCATTCCTATCACAACAAGATGGACTTTGCCTAGGATAAGAATGGACCAACTATTAAATCTTGGATGGAAATTTCTTTTACCTATTTCTTTAGGTAATCTATTATTGACAACTTCTTCCCAACTTGTTTCACTATAAATAAGAAAATACGATAACGATATTCCAGATTCATAACCTCTTTCAAACAAGAGAAAGAAACATCAATTTTTTCCTGGATATTTACAATATGTTCTCTATGGTGACTGGGTTCATGAATTATAGTCAACAAACAATACGAGCTGCAAGGTATATTGGTCAAAGTTTCGTAATTACCTTATCTCACACAAATCGTTTACCTATAACTATTCAATATCCTTATGAAAAATCGATCACATCAGAGCGTTTCCGTGGTCGAATCCACTTTGAATTTGATAAATGTATTGCTTGTGAAGTATGTGTTCGTGTATGCCCGATAGATCTACCCGTTGTTGATTGGAGATTTGAAAGAGATATTAAAAAAAAACAATTGCTTAATTATAGTATTGATTTTGGGGTCTGTATATTTTGTGGTAATTGTGTCGAGTATTGTCCAACAAACTGCTTATCAATGACTGAAGAATATGAACTTTCTACTTCTGATCGTCACGAATTGAATTATAATCAAATTGCTTTGGGTCGGTTACCAATGTCAATAATTGGAGATTACACAATTCAAACAGTTATGAATTCGACTCAAATCAAAATAGACAAAGATAATCCCTTTGATTCAAGAACGATTACCAATTACTAAGATTTTGTTTTGATATAAAAGACCCAAGCTTTTTTATTTTGTTTGGTCAGTAACTACAAATAATAACTAATAATTATTGATTGTTGAGAATTATTCTTTGATTTAAACTGAGAATATATTTTTCGTGATGATTTCGAAATATACAATCCCCATTACTCTTTTCTCGAGAATTTTATCTATATCTACATTAATACATATAAAAAAGTTTTAATTCAATTAGGAATGTATCATATACAAGAAAAAACGGGGTTACCCCTTTTCCTTTCCTGGACCATTCAGTAAGGTCATGAAATATTTCGACTTATTTATTAATTTATCATTTTAATAATGGATTTACCTGGACCAATACATGATATTCTTGTAGTATTTTTTGGATCAGTTCTTGTATTAGGAGGTCTGGGAGTAGTATTACTTACCAATCCCATTTTTTCTGCCTTTTCGTTGGGATTGGTTCTTGTTTGTATATCCTTATTCTATATTCTATCGAATTCCTATTTTGTAGCTGCCGCACAGCTCCTTATTTATGTTGGAGCCATAAATGTCTTAATCATATTTGCTGTAATGTTCATGAATGGTTCAGAATATTCCAATGATTCCTATTTTTGGACCATTGGAGATGGAGTCACTTCACTGGTTTGTACAAGTATTCTTTTTTCACTAATTACTATTATCCCAGATACGTCATGGTACGGAATTTTTTGGACTACAAGATCAAGCCAGATTATAGAACAGGACCTAATAAGTAACATTCAACAAATTGGGATTCATTTATCAACAGATTTTTATCTTCCGTTTGAACTCATTTCCATAATTCTTTTAGTTTCCTTGATAGGTGCAATTACTATGGCTCGTCAATAATAAATACTTAGAATTTAATTCTAAGATTTATAAATTCTAAAANNTAAGATTTATAAATTCTAAATAAATAAAATAAATGGAAAGGTTTAAGGTTTTTATAAGGTTTTTAATTAAACCTATCTATTGCCAATACCTTCTTTTATTCTGTAATCGTTCTATTCTAATCAATCGAATCGGTTGAATTGTTGTTCATATTGAAATGAATCGAGATTGATAAGGAGTTAGTCAATGATGTTCGAGCATGTACTTTTTTTGAGTGTCTATTTATTCTCTATCGGTATCTATGGATTGATCACAAGTCGAAAGATGGTTAGAGCACTTATGTGTCTTGAACTTATACTCAATTCGGTTAATATCAATCTCGTAACATTTTCTGATATATTTGATAGTCGCCAATTAAAAGGCGACATTTTCTCAATCTTTGTTATAGCTGTTGCGGCTGCTGAAGCAGCTATTGGGCTAGCTATTGTTTCATCAATCCATCGTAACAGAAAATCAACTCGTATCAATCAATCGAATTTGTTGAATAATTAGTTATGATCATAAGATATATAATATCACATAGAATATTAATCTATTAGATATTCTATTATATTWAGTATTGAATTAATTTACTATATGAATAATAAATATTTTCATATTGAATAAATACTTTGAATTAATATTGAAATATTGACCAATTTGTTGATCAATTTGAATTCACATGTGCAACTCGCATGATCATGGTTGTTGAAAGAGAAATCAAAGTCTCTTGGACTTTTCTCATGAACAGATTTAGAAATATATTGATTCTTAAAATTTTGATAAACCACTGCTTCGTCTGGTGCCTACAATATAAATGTAAATGTATGATTCATTTACTACTAATTTTATTTTACCAGATCGAAAATTTTTTATGTCAAAACTGGAATTTATAGATCCAATGTCACATTCAGTAAAAATTTATGATACATGTATAGGGTGTACTCAATGTGTACGAGCCTGCCCCACAGATGTATTGGAAATGATACCTTGGGACGGATGTAAAGCTAAGCAAATTGCTTCCGCACCAAGAACCGAGGATTGTGTAGGTTGTAAGAGATGTGAATCCGCCTGCCCAACAGATTTTTTGAGTGTCCGTGTTTATTTATGGCATGAAACAACTCGCAGCATGGGTCTATCTTATTGATACGTTACAAAAAACTCTACTTGAATCATTTGATTCCTCTTTACCGACAAAAGCCCGTACTCGATAAAATTTATTATTTCGAGCACGGGTTTTTCTGGTCAAAACATATCTTGTCTTTATCACGAGTTA